TAATTTATATTTATTATAAAAATTATTAGAAATGGTTTAAAAAAATTATATATATATATATATATATATATATATATATATATATATATATATATTAAATTATTTAATTAATATTAAAATAAAATAAAAATTAAATTAAATTTAATTAAAATTAATTTTTAATAATTAATTTTTATTTAAATGATCTGTATTAGGATTATATTGATATTAATTTTTAATATGAATATTAGAAAAAAGAAAATAAGAGAAATAATAAAAATTTATTAATTTATATTAAATATATAATATAAAAAAAAAAAAAAAAAAATATTAGAAATAAAAATTCTGTGTAAAATTTTTTAATATATAATAAAATAATTATGTTTTTAATAATTTATTATAAATTTATTTTACATATAAATTTTAGTATATAATTTTAATTATTTAAATAATAATTAATTTAATTTTAGTAGTAATTAATATTAAAAATTTAAGAAATTAAGATTTAGTAATATAAAAATTAATAACTAATTTTGTGCCAGCAGTTGCGGTTAGACAAAAGTTAAATTAAATTGTTTCAGTATATAATAAATAATAAAATTATTAAATTAAATATTAAATTATTGGGTGAAATTTTAATTTAATTAAATTTTATTTTAAAATTATGGATTTAGTAAATTTTAATATAAACTAGGATTAGATACCCTATTATTAAAAATTTAATTTATAATACTAAAATAGTAAATAATGATTTATTGAAACTTAAATAATATGGCGGTATTTTAGTTCATTTAGAGGAATCTGTCTAATAATTGATAATCCACGAATAAATTTACTTAATTTATAATTTTGTATATCATTGTTAAAAAAATATTTTTTAGGAGTAATAATATTTAAAGTTTAAAATTAAAAGTTAAATCAGATCAAGATGCAGAATATAATTAAGAATATGATGGATTACATTAAATATATTTAAATGAATAATTTTATTGTAAAAAAGTTTGAAGGTGGATTTAAATGTAATTTTAATTAGTTTATTAAAATGATTAAAAATTAAAATATGTACATATTGCCCGTCACTTTCATTTAAAAATTGAAATAAGTCGTAACAAAGTAGAGGTACTGGAAAGTGTTTCTAGAAAGGACAAATTAGAGCTTGTATAAAGTATTTCATTTACGTTGAAAAGAAATTAAAAATTAATTAATTTGAGGGGTAAAATTAATAATTTATATTTAATAAAAAAAATTTTAATATTAAAAAGAAAAAATGGGGGTTTAAGTATTTTTAATAGAAAAAATTAATATTTTTATAGTTAAATATTACTGTAAAGGAATTTATAAATAAATGAAATTAAATTAGTGAAAAAGTAGATTTAATTTATTGTATCTTGTGTATCAGAGTTTATTAAATAAAAATAATTTATTTAAATAAATCTCGAATTTAAAAGAGTTAATTAATTAAAAAAGTTAGTGTTGTATAATTATTTTTAATAATTAATTAGAAATGAAATGTTAATCGTTTTTAAATATATCTAGTTTTTTCAGAAAAAAATTTAATTTAAAATTTAAATAATTTTATAATTTTTTAAGTTAATTATGAAAATTTATAATTTAATATTTTAGGGGATAAGCTTTAAATTAAAATTTTATAATTAAATAAAATAAAAATTAAAATTTTTAAAATTTATATTGTTTAAAAATTATAGTTTATTATAAAAAATTTTATTATAAATAAAATTTAAGATAACAAATTTAAATTTTTATGAAAAAATAATTTATAATTTAATAAAATTAGAAATAATGATAAAATTAGTATAATAAAATAAATTAAATTAAATTTATAGTTAATTAATTTAAAGGAATTCGGCAAAACTTTATATTCACTTGTTTATCAAAAACATGTCTTTTTGATAATAATTTAAAGTCTAATCTGCCCACTGATATTAATATTAAAGGGCTGCAGTATATTGACTGTACAAAGGTAGCATAATCATTAGTCTTTTAATTGAAGACTTGTATGAAAGATTTGATGAAATATAAACTGTCTTTATTTTATAATTAGAAATTAATTTTTTAGTTAAAAAGCTTAAATGAAATTAAAAGACGAGAAGACCCTATAGAGTTTTATATTTTATTTGTTTAATATTAAATATATAATTAAATTATGTTAATTAAATAAAATATTGTGTTGGGGTGATAAAAAAATTTAATAAACTTTTTTTAAAAAATAAACATAAATAAGTGATTAATTGATCCATTAATAATGATTAAAAGAAAAAATTACCTTAGGGATAACAGCGTAATATTTTTTTTTAGTACAAATAAAAAATAAAGTTTGCGACCTCGATGTTGGATTAAGATAAAATTTAAATGCAAAAGTTTAAAATTTTGATCTGTTCGATCATTAAAATCTTACATGATCTGAGTTCAAACCGGTGTAAGCCAGGTTGGTTTCTATCTTTAATAAAAATAAATATTTTAGTACGAAAGGATCAAATATTTGAAATAATTTTAAAAATATGAATATTAATAAGTAGTATGTTTAAACTATTTTGGCAGAAAATTGTAATGATTTTAGAATTCATATATATATATTATATTTAATATATAAATAGTATATGATATTATTAGATTTATTAAATATTTTAATTGGTATATTAATTTTAATTATTGGTGTGTTAGTTGGGGTTGCTTTTTTAACTTTATTAGAACGTAAGGTTTTGGGTTATATTCAAATTCGTAAAGGTCCTAATAAAATGGGTTATATGGGTTTATTACAGCCTTTTTGTGATGCTATTAAGTTATTTTCTAAAGAACAGATTTATTTAAATTATTCAAATTATTTAGTTTATTATTTTTCTCCTGTAATAAGATTTATTTTATCTTTAATAGTATGAATATTAATTCCTTATATATTTAATATAATTATATTTAATTTGGGTATTTTATTTTTTTTATGTTGTACAAGAATTGGTGTTTATACTTTAATAATTGCTGGTTGATCTTCAAATTCAAATTATTCTTTATTGGGTGGTTTACGAGCAGTAGCTCAAACTATTTCTTATGAGGTAAGAATATCTTTAATTATAATATCTAGAATTATTATAATTATGGATTTTAATTTAATAAAATTTTTTGATTACCAGATTATGGTTTGATTTTTATTTTTAATATTACCTTTAAGATTGTGTTTTTTATCTTCATTAATAGCTGAAACTAATCGTACTCCATTTGATTTTGCTGAGGGGGAGAGAGAATTAGTTTCTGGTTTTAATATTGAATATAGAAGTGGGGGATTTGCTTTAATTTTTTTATCTGAGTATTCTAGAATTTTATTTATAAGTTTATTATTTGTTATTATGTATATAGGAGGTTATAATTTAACTTTATTTTTTTATTTAAAATTAGTTTTTTTATCTTTTTTTTTTATTTGAGTTCGTGGAACGTTACCTCGTTATCGTTATGATAAATTAATGTATTTATGTTGAAAGGGATATTTACCTATTTCTTTGAATTTTTTATTATTTTTTATAGGTTTAAAATTATTTTTAAGTTATTAAATAATTTTAGTATAAATTAATAGAATAATTATTCTTTCTTATGTTTTCAAAACAAATGCTTTATAACAAGCTCATTAATTAATTAATTATTAAAGATTAAATTATCTCATATTTTATTTAAAATAGGATTTATAATAAAATAAGAGAAATATAAAATTGTTAAAATTTGTCCAGTGATAATATATGGATCTTCAACTGATCGAGCACCAATTCAAGTTAATAAAATAATATTTATAATTAAAAATCAAAATAAAATTTGATTTATTGGATAAAATTGAATTCCTTGTATTTTTTTGTTAAAAGTAAATGGTAAAATAATTAAAATTAAAATTGATATTACTAGTGCAATAACTCCTCCTAATTTATTAGGAATTGATCGTAGGATAGCATAAGCAAATAAGAAATATCATTCTGGTTGAATATGAATAGGTGTAACTAAAGGATTAGCTGGGATAAAGTTATCTGGATCTCCCAATAAATAAGGGTTAATGAGAGAAAGTAAAGTTAATAATAAAATTAAAATAATAAATCCAATTAAGTCTTTAAATGTAAAAAATGGATGAAATGGGATTTTATCTAAATTACTATTAATTCCAAGTGGATTATTAGATCCTGTTTGATGTAGGAATAATAAATGAATTATTGTTAATATTATAATAATAAATGGAAATAAGAAATGAAATGTATAAAAACGAGTTAATGTTGCATTATCAACTGCAAATCCCCCTCAAATTCAATTTACTAGTATAGTTCCTAAATATGGGATAGCTGAAAGTAAATTAGTAATAACTGTTGCTCCTCAAAATGATATTTGTCCTCATGGTAAAACATATCCTATAAATGCTGTAGCTATTAATAAAAATAAGATAATAACTCCAATTATTCATGTATATATTAAATTAAAAGATTCATAATAAATTCCTCGTCCAATATGTAAATAAATACAAATAAAAAAGAATGATGCTCCGTTAGCATGTAAAGTTCGAATTAATCAACCATAATTAACATTTCGACAAATATAGTTTACTCTATAAAAAGCTGTTTCAATATTAGCTGTATAATATATGGTTAAAAATAATCCTGTAATAATTTGAGTTATTAAACATAGAGCTAAAAGTGATCCAAAATTTCATCATGAGGAGATATTAGATGGAGAGGGAAGATCAATTAATGAATTATTAATAATTTTAATAATAGGGTGAGTTTTTCGAATTGGTTTATAAATATTTATCATTTATTATATATATATATATTATTTAGTTATAAGCAGGATCGTAGTGGTCCAAAAAAAATATTAGTAATTTTTACTACTGCAATAAGGGTAATAAATAAGTAAATAATTATTATTAGAGTTAATATATAAGTTTGTTCATTATATAATTTAGATAAATTAAAATTAAATTCATTATTAAAAAATAAAAATGAGTTAAATAAATTATTTATTTCATCGTTAAGTGAAAAATTTATTCAAGTTAAATTATTTTTAAAAGTAAATCTAATAATTAATAAAATTCATAAAAAAAAAAAAAATCTTTTATTAAATGGGGAAATTTTAAATAATTCATTTGAAGCAATACTAGAAACATAAATAAATAATACTAATAATCCTCCTAAAAAAATTAAAAATAAAATATAAGAAAATCAATAAGTATTGATTAATATTCTTGATAATATACACATGAAAAGGGTTTGTAGTAGAATTATTAATCCTATGGAAAATGGGTGGTTTAAAAAAAATATAAAAATTGATGTTGAAATTAATGATATAGATAAAAATATTTTAATAATATCAAAGAATAGTTTAATAAAATAATAATTTTGGAGATTATAGATAAAGATATTCTTTTTCTTTGAAGTTTTTAAAGAATTTCTTATTTTTGGTTTACAAGACCAATGTTTTTGTTAAACTATAAAAACAAATGATAATAAATATGTGATTGGTTATTTTTTTTATATTTTTATTTGGTAATATAATTTTTGTTTCTAAACATAAACATTTATTAATTATGTTATTAAGATTAGAGTTTATAGTTTTAAGAATTTTTTTTTTTTTAATAATATATTTAATAATATTAGATTATAATATATATATATTAATAGTTTTTTTGGTTTTTTCAGTTTGTGAGGGAGCTTTGGGTCTTTCTATTTTAGTTTCTATAATTCGAACTCATGGTAATGATTATTTTCAAAGATATAATTTAATTTAAATGATAAAATTTTTATTTATACTTTTATTTATAATTCCTTTATGTTTTAAAAAAAATATGTTTTGAATGGTTCAATTAATAATAATAATAATAATATTAATATTTATGAATTTAACTTTAAATATTATAAATTTTTCTAATTTGAGATATATAATAGGATGTGATTTAATTTCTTATGGTTTAATTATATTAAGAATTTGAATTAGAAGATTAATAATTATAGCAAGAGAAAATTTATATAAGAAAAATTTTTATGATAGTTTTTTTTTATTAAATATTATTATATTATTAATTATATTATATTTAACTTTTAGAGTAATAAATTTATTTATATTTTATTTATTTTTTGAGGGAAGATTAATTCCTACTTTAATATTAATTATTGGGTGAGGGTATCAACCAGAACGTATTCAAGCTGGAATGTATTTATTATTTTATACTCTTTTTGTTTCTTTACCTTTATTATTGGGCATTTTTTTTATTTATGGAAAAATAAGAAGAATAATAATGTATTTTATAAAATTTTATGATTATAATATATTATTATTATATTTAAGAATAGTAATAGCTTTTTTAGTAAAAATACCCATATATTTTACTCATTTATGATTACCAAAAGCTCATGTTGAAGCTCCTGTTTCTGGTTCTATAATTTTAGCTGCTATTATATTAAAGTTAGGTGGGTATGGTTTATTACGAATTTTGATTATTTTACAGAAAATTAATTTAAGAATAGGATTTATTTGGGTTGTAATTAGATTAATTGGGGGTTTATATATTAGATTAAAGTGTTTTTGTCAGGTTGATATAAAGTCTTTAATTGCTTATTCTTCAGTCGCACATATAAGAATAGTAATTGGGGGTATTATAACAATAAATTATTGAGGTTTTATTGGAGCTTATATTTTAATAATTGGTCATGGATTATGTTCTTCTGGGATATTTTGTTTATCTAATATTAGATATGAGCGTTTAGGTAGACGAAGATTATTTTTGAATAAAGGAATAATAAATTTTATACCTTCAATAAGAATGTGATGGTTTTTATTTATGTCTTCAAATATAGCTGCCCCACCTTCATTAAATTTAATGGGGGAGATTAGATTAATTAATAGATTAGTAAGTTGGTCTTGATTAAGAATAGTTATATTAATGGGAATTTCTTTTTTTAGAGCGGGTTATAGATTATATTTATTTTCATATACACAACATGGAAAATATAATTTAGGGGTATATAGATTTTATAGAGGGGTATCACGAGAATATTTAATATTAATATTACATTGATTACCTTTAAATGTATTAATTTTAAGGATTGATTATAGAATAATTTGATTTTACTTAAATAATTTAAATAAAAATATTGATTTGTGGTGTCAAAAATGTGAAATAAATCATTTTAAGTTATTAATAAATATTCTTTATGTTTTATTAGATTTTTTTTTTTATTTTTTTTTATATTAATTAATTTTTTTATAATAATTTATTTTATTATAAATAATATAGTAATATTGTTGGAATGAGAGATTATTTCTTTTAATTCAATAAATATTGTGATATCTATTTTATTGGATTGAATATCTTTATTATTTATAATATTTGTTTTTTTAATTTCTTCTTCTGTGATTTTTTATAGAAAGAGATATATAAGTTCAGAATTGAATTTGAGTCGTTTTATTATTTTAGTTTTATTGTTTGTTTTTTCAATAATTTTGTTAATTATTAGACCTAATATAATTAGAATTTTTTTAGGTTGGGATGGGTTAGGATTAGTTTCTTATTGTTTAATTATTTATTATCAAAATATTAAATCTTATAATGCTGGTATATTAACAGCATTATCTAATCGAATTGGTGATGTGATGATTTTAATATTAATTTCATGAATGGTTAATTATGGTAGATGAAATTATATTTTTTATTTAGAATTTATATTTAATGATTATTCAATAAAGGTTATTGGTATTTTAGTTATTTTAGCGGCTATAACTAAAAGAGCTCAAATTCCTTTTAGATCTTGATTACCTGCTGCTATAGCTGCTCCTACTCCAGTTTCTGCTTTGGTTCATTCTTCTACTTTAGTTACTGCTGGTGTTTATTTGTTAGTTCGATTTAATAATTTATTAGTTGATATATTTTTTTTAAAATTATTATTATTATTATCTGGTTTAACTATGTTTATGGCTGGGATTTGTGCTAATTATGAGTTTGATTTAAAAAAAATTATTGCTCTTTCTACTTTAAGACAGTTAGGTTTAATAATAAGAATTTTGAGAATGGGTTATGGTGATTTAGCTTTTTTTCATTTATTAACTCATGCAATATTTAAAGCTTTATTATTTATGTGTGCGGGTGTAATTATTCATATAATAAGAGATAATCAAGATATTCGTATAATGGGGGGAGTTAGATTATATATTCCTTTAACTTCTTTATGTATGAATATTTCTAATATGGCTTTATGTGGTATTCCTTTTTTGGCTGGGTTTTATTCTAAGGATATAATTTTAGAAGTTGTTAGAATAAGAAATTTAAATTTATTTGTTTATTATTTATATTATATTTCTACTGGTTTAACTGTTTTTTATACTATTCGTTTATTAATATATTTAATAATTAATGATTTTAATTTAATGTCTATTTTTAATTTATATGATGAGGATTTTATTATATTAAAGGGAATATTTTTATTATTATTTATAAGATTAGTTTCTGGTAGTTTTTTAAGATGAATAATTTTTTCTTATCCTTATATAATTTATTTTTCTTTTAATATGAAAATAATAGTAATTTATGTAAGATTAGTTGGTATGTTGATAGGTTATGTTGTTAGTAATATAAATATTTATTCTGTTAATAAATTTTTAATAGTTTATAATTTAAGAATTTTTTTAACTGTGATATGATTTTTACCTGGTTTATCAACTTATATAATAAATTATAGTTTTTTAATTTTTGGTCAAAAATTGTTAAAAAATATTGATATAGGTTGGGGGGAAGTTTATAAAAGACAGGGTATTTATAATATTATTAAAAATTATTCTATAATTTTTTATGTTTATCAATTAAATAATTTTAAAATTTTTTTATTTAGATTTGTTTTATGAATAATAATTATTATTTTTATATTAATATTATAAATTTAAATAGCTTAATTTTGAGAGTATAATATTGAAGATATTATGGTGATTAATAAATCTTTAAATATAAATTAGATTATATTAGATTATATATATATATATATAAAAAATATATATATATATATATATTACAATTAAAATATAATGTTTTATTTTAAACTATATAAATTAATTAAATAATAAAAGAAATATTAATGATTTTAATCACTATAAATTAAGTTAGCAGCTTAATTAAATATATATATATATTTCTTAATTGGAATTTGTAATTCAATTTTATCATTAACAGTGATATACCTCTAATTTGGTTTCAATTAATAAATAAGGAGTAATTTTTACTCTATCTTTTAGGTCGAAACTAAATGCAAATTGCTTCTTATTTATAAGATAAATTGAATTTCAATATTTTTTGAATGCAAATCAAGTGTTTTTTTTAAACTATAATCCTAATAATTTTTATTTTGTTTAATTAATTCAATTTAATATATTTTGATTTCATTCATGATATAAACCAACTAATAATATAATAATAAAAAAAAATCTAGTTTTATATCAAATAAAAAAATTAACTGTTTTAAATGTTGAGATAAGTGGAAAAATTAAAGCAATTTCTACATCAAAGATTAAAAAAATTACAGTAATTAAAAAAAATTGTAATGAAAATGGAATTCGAGCTAAACATTTTGGGTCAAATCCACATTCAAATGGTGAACATTTTTCTCGATCTAATATTGATTTTTTTGAAATAAAAAATGAAATTATTATAAGTAGGTTTGAGATTATTATTATTATTATAGATAATATTATTAATATGATAATTATTTATATTAATGTGTAATTAATCTTTTTGATTGGAAGTCAAATATACTAAATATATTATATAAATAATTAATTTCCTCATCAGTAAATTGAAATATATAAGAAAAGTCAAACTACATCTACAAAGTGTCAATATCATGCTGCTGCTTCAAATCCAAAATGGTGGTTTTTTGAAAAATGATTATTTAAATGACGAATATAACATGTAGTTAAGAAAATTGTTCCAATAATTACATGAAGTCCGTGGAATCCTGTTGCTATAAAAAAAGTTGATCCATAAATTCTATCAGCAATTGTGAATGGTGCTTCTATATATTCATAAGCTTGTAAAATTGTAAAGTAAATTCCTAAAATAATTGTAATAAATAAACTTTGTGATGTTTGAGTAAAATTATTTTCTATAAGAGAATGATGGGCTCAAGTTACTGTAATTCCTGATGTAATTAAAATAATTGTATTTAATAATGGAATTTGGAATGGATTGAATGGAATAATTCTTATTGGTGGTCATATAGCTCCAATTTCAATATTAGGGGATAATCTTCTATGAAAAAATGCTCAGAAAAATGAAATGAAGAAAAAAATTTCTGAAATAATAAATAGGATTATTCCTCATCGAAGTCCATTAGATACTAATATGGTATGTTTACCTTGATATGTTCCTTCTCGACATACATCTCGTCATCATTGATATATAGTTAATAATACAATTAAGTATCCTAATATAAAAAGATTAATATTAAAATTGTGAAATCATTTAATTAATCCTGTTACTAAAGTTATAACACCAATTGCTCCAGTTAATGGTCATGGGCTATAATCCACTAAATGATATGGGTGATTTTGATTTATTGACATTAATTAACTTCTCTAGAATAAAGTGTACTAAGAATTGTAATTACATAAGCTTGGATAATTGCTACTGCAGATTCTAAAATTAATAGTAAAATTTGAATAAAAATTAAAATAATTAAAAAGTAATTTGATATATTAGTTCCTGTATTACTTAATAATGTTAATAATAAATGTCCTGCAATTATATTTGCTGTTAGTCGAACTGCTAAAGTTCCTGGTCGGATAATGTTGCTAATTGTTTCAATTAATACTATAAATGGTATAAGAATATTAGGTGTACCTTGGGGAATTATATGAATAAATATGTGTTGAGTATTATTAATTCATCCATAGATTATAAATCTTAATCATAATGTTAATGAAATTGATAATGAAATATTTAAATGGCTAGTACTTGTAAAAATATATGGAAATAATCCTAAAAAATTATTAAATAATACAAAAAAAAAAAGTGAAATGAAAATAAATGTTGATCCTTTAAATCTATTATTTCCAAGGAGAGTTTTAAATTCATTATGAAGTTTATTTGAAATTAAATTTCAAAAAATAAAATGTCGGTTAGGAATAAATCAGAATGAGTAAGGGATAAATATTAATCCAATAAATGTTCTAATTCAGTTTAGTGGTAAATTTAAAATATTAGTGGATGGGTCAAAAATTGAAAATAAATTATTTATCATTTTCAATTTTGATTGGGGGATAATTTAATTATATTTTTGTTATTTATTTTAATTATTTTATAATTAAAAATATAAAAATTTATAATAATAAAAATTAAAAAAATACAAATAAATAAGAAAAAAAAAAAAATTCAATTAATTGGTATTATTTGAGGAATAAAAGAATATTACTTTAGTAATAATTTAAATTTGACATATTTATGTTATTTATTAACTAATTCTTTCCATTAGAAGTAGATGCTAAATTACTATAAGATGGTTTAAGAGACCAATACTTGCTTTCAGTCATCTAATGAATAATTATTAATTCAATTAATAAAATTTTTAATTGAAATTCTTTCAATTACAATTGGTATAAATCTATGGTTGGCTCCACAAATTTCTGAGCATTGTCCGAAGAAAATTCCTGGTCGGTTAATAAAGAATCTTGTTTGGTTTAATCGACCAGGATTAGCATCTACTTTAACTCCTAAAGATGGGATTGTTCATGAATGAATAACATCTGTAGCTGTTACTAGAATACGAATTTGATTATTTATTGGTAAGATAATTCGGTTATCAACATCTAAAAGACGAAAATTATTAATATTTTCTTTAATATTAATTATATATGAATCAAATTCTACATTATTGAAGTCTGAATATTCATATCTTCAATATCATTGATGTCCAATTGATTTTAATGTAATTAGTGGATTATTAAGTTCATCTAATAAATAAAGTAAACGAAGTGATGGTAAAGCAATAAAAATTAAGGTAATAGCAGGTAAAATTGTTCAAATTAATTCAATTATTTGACCTTCTAATAAAAATCGATTAATATAATGATTAAAAAATAAATTTAATATTAAATATCCAACTAAGATTGTAATTATAATTAAAATAATTAAAGTATGATCATGAAAAAAGATAATTTGTTCTATTAGTGGTGATGCTCTATTTTGATAATTTAAATTAGATCATGTTGCCATTTCTAAAAAAAGGATAAAACCTTTATAAATGGGGTTTAAATCCATTACATATAATCTGCCATATTAGAAGTTACTTAAAATTGGTAATTCATTATATGAGTGTTCTGATGGTGGTATATTTTGATATCATTCAATTGAAGATGGTATATTTAAGGGAAATAAAATAATACGTTGATTAATTATTGATTCTCAAATAATGATGATTATTATTATTATAGAGATAAGGGATATATATGATCCAAAAGATGAGATAATATTTCAAGAAACAAAACTATCTGGGTAATCAGAATAACGACGTGGTATTCCTGCTAAACCTAGAAAATGTTGGGGAAAAAAGGTTAAGTTTACACCAATAAATATTGAAATAAATTGAATTTTTAATATAAAATTGTTTATTATTAAACCTGTGAATAAAGGATATCAGTGAATAAAACCTCCTATGATAGCAAATACAGCTCCTATAGATAAAACATAGTGAAAGTGGGCTACTACATAATAAGTATCATGAAGAGTAATATCAATTGATGAATTAGCTAAAACAACTCCTGTTAAACCACCTACTGTAAATAGAAAAATAAAACCTAATCCTCATAATATAGAAGGTCTATAATTAATTTGTGTTCCATGTAATGTAGCTAATCAACTGAAAATTTTAATTCCTGTTGGTACTGCAATAATTATAGTTGCTGATGTAAAATAAGCTCGTGTATCAATATCTATTCCTACTGTAAATATATGATGAGCTCAAACAATAAATCCTAATAATCCAATTGCTATTATTGCATAAATTATACCTAAACATCCAAAAGTTTCTTTTTTTCCTCTTTCTTGAGAAATAATATGAGAGATTATACCAAATCCTGGTAAAATTAAAATGTAAACTTCTGGATGACCGAAAAATCAAAATAAGTGTTGATATAAGATTGGATCTCCTCCACCAGCTGGGTCAAAAAATGAAGTATTAATATTTCGATCTGTTAAAAGTATTGTAATAGCTCCTGCTAATACTGGAAGTGATAATACTAATAATAAAGCTGTAATTCCTACTGCTCAAACAAATAAAGGTATTTGATCAAATGATATACCATTAATTCGTATATTAATAATTGTTGTAATAAAATTAATAGCTCCTAAAATAGATGAAATTCCAGCTAAATGAAGGGAAAAAATTGCTAAATCAACTGAAGATCCTCTGTGTGCAATATTAGATGAAAGTGGGGGATATACTGTTCATCCAGTTCCTGCTCCATTTTCTACAATTCTTCTAGAAATTAGTAGGATTAATGATGGGGGTAATAATCAAAATCTTATATTATTTATTCGTGGGAATGCTATATCTGGGGCTCCTAATATAAGAGGTACTAATCAATTACCAAATCCTCCTATTATAATTGGTATAACTATAAAAAAAATTATAATAAAAGCGTGAGCTGTTACAATAGTATTGTAGATTTGATCATCTCCAATTAATGATCCTGGGTTTCCTAATTCAGTTCGAATTAAAAGACTTAATGAAGTTCCTACTATACCTGCTCAAATTCCAAAAATAAAATATAAAGTACCAATATCTTTATGATTTGTTGAGAATAATCATTTTCGCTAATAAAATGGCTGAGTTTAAAGCGATAAATTGTAAATTTATTAACGGGAATTTTCTCTTTTATTATAATAGTCTTATATTCAATTATGATTTAAAATTGCAAATTTTAAGGTGTATAATAATTATACTAAGGCTTAAAGAAAGATTCTTTATAAATAATTTTGAAGATTATTAGTTTAATTTAACTTAAAACCTTAAAAAAAAAATAAAGTTCTAATAATTATACCTAATAAGGAAATAAATCTAGAAATATTAATAAAAATTATAAAATTATTTTTAATAAAAATTTTATATCATTTTAATTTAATAGAGTAAAATATAAAGGATGAATAAATAATTCGAATATAAATAAATAATATAATTAATCTTGAAATTGTAAAAATAAAAGAAATGATAAATAAATTATTTAGTAATAAATAATTAATAATTATTCATTTAGGAAAAAATCCTAAAAATGGAGGTAAACCACCTAAAGATAAAAAATTAATTAAAATTGAAAATTTAATTGAAAAATTTAAATTTAAATTAAATAATTGGTTAATATAAAAAATATTAATGATATAAAATAAAAAACATATAATAAAAATAAATAATGAATATAATAAAAAATATAATATTCATAAATTTTCTCTAATTGATAATGCTGATAATATTCATCCTAAATTATTAATAGATGAAAAAGCTATTAATTTTCGTAATGATGTTTGATTAAATCTTCTGATTGTACCAATTAAAACATTAAAAATTATTATTAAAAATAAAAATTTTATATTTATATAATAAGATAGTAAGATTATGGGGGAAATTTTTTGTCATGTTATTAAAATAAAACAATTAAATCATGATAATCCTTCTATAATATTTGGGAATCAAAAATGAAAGGGGGTGGAACCTATTTTTATTAATAGTGATGAATTAATAATAATAGATATAAGATTAGTTGTAAAAAAATTTTTTATTAATAATAAATTTAATAAAATAGAAAATAAAAAATTAATAGATGCAATGGATTGAGTTAAAAAATATTTTAATGATGCTTCTGAGTTTAGTAAATTATTGGGGTTAGATATTAGGGGGATAAATCTTAATAAGTTAATTTCTAAACCAATTCAACATCCTAATCATGAATTTGCTGAAATAGAAATTAAGGTTCTGAAAAATACAATAAATAAAAAAAATATTTTATTAGAATTAATTATAGTTAAAATTTAAAATAGAAAAATACTTAATGAGTTTTACTCATATTAAAAAATTATATTTTAGTGTAAGATGCACGATAATTTTTGAGATTATAAGATATAGTTTAATTCTATAAAATATAATAAAGGTAAAATTTTACATAATTTATCCTATCAGAATAATCCTTTTATCAGGCACTTTATTTTTAAAAAAAAGGGATTTCCTTTATATTTGGGGTATGAACCCAAAAGCTTATTTTAGCTTATTTTTAA